TCCCCAAGGAATTCCAAGAATTCTTGGTATACATTTGTTCCAACTCTCAACCCTCTTTTCTAGATTCATGGATATTGAATCAATCGAACGCACTTCTAAGACCTGTTCTACTTTTGGAAGACCCTGTGTTATATCACCAGATCTCGATTTTTCATATATAAATGTAACTAATGTATCTCCTTCGTAAAGGGTTTCCCCATAATGGCCATGAACAGTTGCTCCGGGGGTGGCCAAATAAGGCTTAGCTGATCGTATCACTATCGAGTCAACTTGAACAAGTATAACTTGACCCGATTTGGGGGGCGGTCCATTTTTGGCTATACATACATTTTCACAAATAAACTGTCCAAGACTAATTATTTTAGAGGTCTCTGCACAATAATTGTGATGGAGAAAAGACCAATTCAAATTGAATGGATTTAAAATAATGTTACGGCCTGGATCGGGATTAAAAATTTTTCCATTTTCATCCATTAAATAATATTTTAATTTAATCACTTGAAAAGTCTGTTTTAAATTGTCAAGTTGCAAATATTTAGTTACTAAGATCTGATTATGAGTTATTAAATGGTAAGATGAATAAAAATTCTCAATTGGAAGGCATGTTCCTAAAGGGCCCAATGAATTCCTAATTGGAATTAGGGGATCTTTTTTAATTGATTCTTTTATCACACTGTGATATTTTACATCTTTGAATGGCTCCATTCGAGAACAATTGGCTGCTGACAAAATTATCAACGACTGACATTCCTTATTTCTATTCAACAACGTATGAATAGTTCCTTGAGGTTGGTTAAGAGATTGTTGAATTTTTGCCTTGGAATAGGAATAAATGGCAGAAAAGGGATTGATATTGGTCCAATCTGATCCATTATCAGAGAGCAATCCTGACCCCGACGGATCATTCCTTTTTCCGATATACGAAATAGGGGATTTCACTAAGTTGATTCTTAGGAAATGTCGAATCAAACCATTTGTCCTTATTTCAACAAAAGAAGCACGGGCTTCTTCGCAAGAAGAACTTTTTTTGTCTTGGTGCCAATTCAATACTAAACAAGTCCGAACTAATTGAATACTTGTGTCAGAAATTCCTCGAATCGGTTTGCCATTTCCATAAAGGATATAATTGACAATTCGAAGTTGCACATTATCCCTTTCCTGCAATGGATCCGGTGGAAAAAGGGTTCCTAAATTTATACCGTCCGTTATTTCATATGTGACGACAGGTCGAACTAAAACAAAAAACCTTTTCTTACTAGGTGTAATTCGTTGGACATAGATCCAATTTTTAACTTTTTTGTATTCCTTGGAATTTCTTTTTCCTGTTCCTGGTGGTATCAAAACGCCGGTATGTCTGGATATCTTATCCGTCTCTCCAGGAAAATGGATATCTCCAGAAAAGATTTTCAGTTCAATTCGTTTTTTTTTTCTCTCCACCCGGACCAACCCACCGACTCGGCTTCTTAGATTTAAGGTGATTTGTGTATCGACCCCAACGATACTATTGTTCCGTACCATTATGGAAGAAGATCCGGGCAAGATATGCACCTCTTCAGGAATGAAAAAAAATCGATCTACTTTCATTTGGTATTTTGGCCTAAATTCCTTGACTCCTCGATACTCAATCAAATCCTCTTTTTTGATGACTGAATGCGTTTCTATAGTCCCATATTTAATAATGCCCGAACTCTTTCTTCTGTATCGAGGATCATCGAAATAAGCAAGAATACTATTTCGACGGAAAATACCATTTACGGGGATTTCAATCGAGATACCTGAACAGGGCATTAGTTCATTCTCGAGTTCTTGAATCGAGTGTAGTGGAATGATGAATTTATTTCTTCGCCTTTTTGACAATAAATCAGAATTCCCGTGAAGAAGAGGCGAATATACGAGATTATACTGACCAGTACATATGATTCGATTAAGGTCTGAATAATCAGGAATCCTATCTTCTTTTTGACCATCAAAATCCGAACTAAACAATTTCTGCCTCGCCTGATCATTGGTTACTGAGAGGTTAGAAGTATATCTTCGCTTGCCAGAAAGAGAATGCGCATTCATTTGATCCTGATCCTTGTGGATCGAAAGGTAGACTAGACTGGACCTGCACGGCCCTCCTAATAATATCCATAAATGACTTGTTTTTGGTAATAGATGAACATTACCATATGTAAATTCGGGTGCATGATAGACATCGGTACTCCAGTGCATTTCTCCGTCTGAATCAGAATAAATATGTTTTCGAACCTTCTCTTTAAAATTCAAAGTGGATATTCCTGCGCGAATCTCAGCAATTACTTGTTCTGATTCTACATATTGATCGTTTTGAACTAAAAGCAAACTTTTGGGTGGAATATTCACATTATGTAGAATATCTTCACTCTCAATAGTTACATACAAGTCTATAGAACATAGAAAGGCGGGATGCCCATGACGTGTACGTGTCGGATGAACCAAGTCCTCATTGAATTTTATTTTTCCATTAGATGGGGCTCGC